GTATTTTTACAAGAAATCTCTAGCCAGCCTTCCCGCAAGAGGTTTTTTTAACACCAATCATATTAGTGCTAGATGGAAATGGTAACTCCAACAATTTCTTTGTCCTCAACGCCTCCTATTTTCAGGAATTAGTCACTTCAACGATCTTTGATGGTTATACGGGTATCCAAAGTACGAACGAGATGGATGTTTGTTGTCCCAACCATTCTTCTTAGTCCCGATACCAATAAGGAAAAGGGAAATTTATAACAAAGTTTTCGTATTGTTGATTCCTTGGTGTAGTGCTTCTTCCCCTATGCTGCCTATTGGTACTAGTGGAATAGGATTGACCTACAATATAGAACCCATAGGTGTAACCTTTCGCTCAATACTCAAATTCAAAATTGAAGCATCCGAGGCTGCATCAATCGAGGATACACGACAGAAGGAATTGTTCTATCTTCAAACTCACCTTCACCAAGCGTAGGTTTATTTCAATAATTTGGTTCTTTCTATCCCGAATCACGTATCTTTCTCATAATACTGAAGTCTAAAAAAAGAAGAAAAAAGAATCAAATCGCACCATCTCTGTAATAGGTAAATGCCTTTTTTTCTCCTGAAGTTGTCGGAATTATTCGTAATAGAATATTGGCTACAATTGAAGAGGTCTTATCAATAAAATTTACATTTATCCGAGATCTAGGCATAATTAGCAATCCTTTCTATAATCTATAATTAGAATTCTTTTCATTACCCTTCGGGGAAAATGATCCCACAAACAAAGGAATTGTACAATACGAAATAACATAAAACAGACTAATTCTAAAAATGTGGACCTTCCGCTCAAATTGTCCCATTTTGTTTGGACAAGGAGAGATATGAAATATTTGAATCAGATTGGATTTCATTACAATTTCGTAGTATACCAATGAACGGAACTATTACTATTAAGATTTCATCTAAGTTGAATAACCAAGGACTTTCTTTTACTACGGATTTTGATAACTCTATAAGTTTTGATTTGGTTATGATCCAAAGAGGAAAAAGAATAATTATTCCATGATAAAATAGAGTAGAGTAACTATCCGTTTTGTTTACATGACGTGTATACGTCATGCCATACAATGGAAATAAAAATCCATGGGACGATTCATGAATTTGTAATAGATCCATGGGGTAGCTGATGAGAGAAGTTGGTGTTGAGAAATAGGAAATTTGAAAGGAATTATTCCTATGGAACCATTGATCGGTCATACCTGTACTGCAATAATATGAATGACTCGCTATTCACTCGGTTTCTGGTCAATAATAAGATTATGTAGGAGAGATGGCCGAGTGGTTCAAGGCGTAGCATTGGAACTGCTATGTAGGCTTTTGTTTACCGAGGGTTCGAATCCCTCTCTTTCCGTTTCTGTTAATTCACCAACGTTACCGACCACAATGTATCAAATCAAATAACAACTGATACCATTATTCCAGCAATAAGACTTTTATTTGATAGAAATTCTCTATTCCAGAAATTCTCTATTCCTAATTACATTACTGCGGTACGTAAAATACAAATATCGGAAAGAGCAAAAAAGAAAAAAAAAATCCTACTGCTGATCTATTTGTAATACGTGAATGAGAAAAATGCGGATCAAGGCCCTTAGATCTATTTACTTTGTCTAAAAGAGGGCAAAATTCTCTGAATCTTTCTTTGTTATTTTCGTTAGGTTCAAGTCTGGCGGGAATAATATTCTACGACTAACAACTCATTTATTTTCAAACCGATCCATTTACTATCTATTATTTGATTTACTAATCCTTTATATTGGAATGAGTCAATAGTCAAATGTTTTGGCAATTCCTCGGGGGGGGGTGAAGCAATATAATTTTGAATCAGGGCTTTCGATCTTTGTTTATCCTTCGTAGTAATAATATCTCGGGGTTTGCAACGATAACTTGGTATATCCACTATACGACCATTAACTAAAATATGTCTATGGTTAACTAATTGCCTAGCTCCAGGAATGGTCGAAGCCATACCCAATCGAAAAAGGATGTTATCCAAACGCATCTCAAGTAGTTGTAGTAAAACCTGACCTGTTGACCCTTTGGCTTTTCCAGCGATATGTACATATCTAACTAATTGTCGCTCCGTCAGACCATAATGAAAACGCAATTTCTGTTTTTCTTCTAGACGAATACGATATTGCGATCTTTTCCCAGAACGCAATTGGGTTTTAAGATCACTTCCAGATTTAGGTCTTTTACTAGTTAGTCCTGGTAAAGTCCCCAGACGGCGTATTTTTTTGAAACGAGGTCCTCGATAACGAGACATAAAGACTCCTTTTTTTTATTTTATTGAAATTTCATTTTACAGAATAAATCTTAAATTAAGACTGAACTAAAGGATAAACAAAGCAAAGCTAAATTTACTGAAGTATTACAAAGTAGAATGAAATGAATTCTATTAATATCCGGATTTTTTGTATATGTATATATAGGAAGTTGAGGCTCCGTTTTATGATTTGTTCTGTAGAGATCTAATTGCTCCAATCCATTTTTTATTCATAGTTACAAGTTACCACGACATAATAGATCGGTGATCCAACATTTTGAGAAAAGGAGAGATTATCAATCATGGAAAAATCGATAGAGAAAAAGAAGCCGGCTATCGGAATCGAACCGATGACCATCGCATTACAAATGCGATGCTCTAACCTCTGAGCTAAGCGGGCTCACATAACAGAAATAGAAATAGTATAACAAATAGAAATAGTGTATAGGAATTCAGGAAACTGCTGGATCTTAGTTTAGGGCTATTAGCTATTAATTTAATATGAACTATATAGTTCATAGTTCTATTGTTATATCTATATCATTATATCTATATTATTAGTTATAACTAATATAACTAATAATATAGAACTAGATATGACTAAATAGAATTAATAGAATTCTATTTTTCTAATAGATATTTTTCTAATAGAAATATATGACTAATTAGTATATGACTAATTAGTAGAATTTTCATTCTATCATATTAATTACATTAATTATTATTTATACATTCTATTTTTTTTTTTATGCATTTTATACATTTTATTTATATATTTATACATTCTATTTATATTTTTTAATATGTATATATATGTTAATGAATATGTATATATATATGTTAATGAATATGTATATATATATATATATTAATGATAATTTTAAATTATAAACTATGATTATAAAAAATCTAATTATTTCTTAATATAAAATTGATTTATTTCTTAAAGTAAAGCAGTTATAGCAATAATTATAGCGTATAGCGAGCGGATCGGTCCTAAGAAAAGATAAGATAAGGATAAAGATACAATCCAAATTAGAATGAGACATTCTTCTGGTTTCATTCGGAAAAGGAAGAGATAGGACGAAAAAAAAAGAAGAATGAATATCGACCGTTCCAGTATTCCAAATCGCACTGTAAAAAAGAAAGGGAGGGAGAAACATATATATATGGGATATATCTATCCATATTGAATTGCAGATACATCAATGATAGAATCATTTCTGATTGAAACAAGGTTTATCCAATAGAAATAAACTGATAGAGGATCGCCAAAAAAATCAAATAGCATACACTTTTTCGATATGGGAATCATTATCTAATGAATTCAACGGTTCCAAAATAAATGAAAGAGATGGGTGGAATTCCAACTGGATCTTGGTCTCAAATCAAAAGGGGATATGGCGAAATTGGTAGACGCTACGGACTTGATTGGATTGAGCCTTGGTATGGAAACCTACTAAGTGGTAACTTCCAAATTCAGAGAAACCCTGGAATTAAAAATGGGCAATCCTGAGCCAAATCTTTATTTTGAGAAAACAAGGGTTTATAAAACTAGAATAAAAAAAGGATAGGTGCAGAGACTCAATGGAAGCTGTTCTAACGAATGGAGTTGACTACGTTGTGTTGGTAGCTGGAATTCCTCTATCGAAATTACAGAAAGGACGGCCCTATATATCTAATACGTACGTATACATACTAACATATCAAACGATTAATCACGACCCGAATCTATCGAATATATATATATATGAAAGAAAAAATTCAGAGTTATTGTGAATCCATTCCAATCGAAGTTGAAGGAAGAATCGAATATTCAGTGATCAAATCATTCATTCCAGAGTTTGATAGATCTTTTGAAAAACTGATTAATCGGACGAGAATAAAGAGAGAGTCCCGTTCTACATGTCAATACCGACAACAATGAAATTTATAGTAAGAGGAAAATCCGTCGACTTTAGAAATCGTGAGGGTTCAAGTCCCTCTATCCCCAACAAAAAAGTCCATTTTACTTCCTAACTATTTATCCTCTTTTTTTCATCAGTGGTTCAAACAAAATTCACTATCTTTCTTTCTCATTCACTCTACTCTTTCACAAAAGGATCCGAAGAGAAATCTTTGGATCTTATCCCAATTTGGATAGATATGATACTTGTACAAATGAACATATATGGGCAAGGAATCTCTATTATTGAATCATTCACAGTCCATATCATTATCCTTACATTTTTTAGATAAAATTTTTTAATACTTTATTTTATTTAATACTTTACTTTATTTAGATTTAGTCCCTTTAATTGACATAGATACAAGTACTCTACTAGGATGATGCACGGGAAATGGTCGGGATAGCTCAGTTGGTAGAGCAGAGGACTGAAAATCCTCGTGTCACCAGTTCAAATCTGGTTCCTGACACATGAATAATATATCGGATAGATATTCATACAAATTAATTGAGACAGATCAGGATATATATTCGTTAATAGTCAAGAGCATGATACATACTTATTCATCTAGCGTATAGATATATACCTTCATTTTTAGAGATGGGTAAAAAATATATGTATGGTTATGGTAAAGAACTAAAGTGGGATTATGTTCCCTTTTTTTTTTGTTTCTTTTTTCTTTCTTCTTTGTTCATATTGTGCTTTCTCTCACTCAAAAAGAGTGTTAAGTCTTCATATATATATCAAAAAAA